ACGCAACGATGATTTTTTTCAACAAACCATAAAGACATTGGTACCCTATACTTCATTTTTGGGGCATGAGCTGGAATGGTGGGAACTTCCCTAAGACTTATTATTCGAGCTGAATTAGGTCAACCAGGCAGATTTATCGGAGACGATCAAATCTACAACGTAGTAGTAACCGCTCACGCCTTTATTATGATTTTCTTCATGGTTATGCCCATTATAATCGGAGGGTTTGGAAATTGATTAGTCCCTATTATACTAGGAGCTCCCGATATAGCTTTCCCCCGAATGAATAACATGAGATTTTGACTTCTTCCCCCATCGCTAACGCTTCTTCTGGCTGGAGGAGCCGTAGAAAGAGGAGCTGGAACCGGTTGAACAGTTTATCCGCCTCTTTCGGTGGGAGTGGCACACGCTGGTGCGTCAGTGGACTTAAGTATCTTTTCACTACACCTAGCAGGTGTTTCATCCATTCTTGGAGCCGTCAACTTTATTACTACCGTCATCAATATACGGTCATCTGGGATAACACTAGATCGAATACCTCTCTTTGTTTGATCTGTTTTCATTACAGCTATCCTATTACTTCTTTCGCTCCCAGTGCTAGCCGGAGCCATTACGATACTTTTAACTGATCGAAACCTTAACACTTCCTTTTTCGACCCAGTAGGAGGAGGAGACCCCATCCTATACCAACATTTATTCTGATTCTTCGGTCACCCCGAGGTCTATATTCTCATCTTGCCCGCATTTGGAATAATCTCCCACATTGTTGCCCAAGAATCAAACAAAAAGAAGCCGTTTGGGGCACTAGGGATGATCTACGCTATATTGGCAATTGGTATCTTAGGGTTCGTAGTATGAGCTCACCACATGTTTACAGTAGGAATGGACGTTGACACCCGAGCATACTTCACATCAGCGACAATAATTATTGCTGTCCCAACAGGGATTAAGGTGTTCAGGTGACTGGGGACTCTACACGGAGCACACTTTTCGCTGACCCCCTCTCTCTTGTGGGCATTAGGATTCATTTTCCTATTTACAGTAGGAGGTCTAACAGGCATTGTTTTAGCAAACTCGTCTATTGACATCATTCTTCACGACACTTACTATGTGGTAGCACACTTCCACTACGTCCTATCCATAGGAGCAGTGTTCGGCATTTTCGCCGGAATCGCCCATTGATTCCCCCTATTCACAGGAATATCATTAAACCCTAAGTGATTAAAAATTCAGTTTTCAGCCATATTCATTGGAGTGAACACTACCTTTTTCCCCCAGCATTTCCTAGGCCTAAGGGGCATGCCACGACGATATTCAGACTACCCAGATGCATACACGACATGAAACGTTGTCTCATCTATTGGATCCTCCATATCGCTAGTAGCAGTTTTAGGATTCGTATTCATTATCTGAGAGGGGTTAGCATCGAAGCGGCCCCTCATGTTTAACTCATTCATGCCAACTTCAATTGAATGGTACCACTCTTACCCTCCAGCTGATCATAGATACATGGAGGTCCCAATAATTACTGCATCCTAAAATGGCAGACAAATGCGCAGGATTTAAGCTCCTGCTATGGAGATCTTCTCCTTTTAGAATCTAATGGCAACATGAAGACATCTAGGATTCCAAGACAGAGCTTCACCTTTAATGGAACAATTAATTTTTTTTCATGATCACGCAATGGTAATTCTAATCGTGATTACATCGCTGGTAGCTTACCTCATAACTACCCTCTTATTTAACGTCCTAACCAATCGATTTCTGCTAGAAAACCAAACAATCGAAATAATCTGGACTATCTTACCGGCCGTTATTCTCGTCATTATCGCCCTCCCTTCACTACGACTCTTGTACTTACTCGATGAAGTAAACTCTCCTAGCTTGACAATCAAGACTGTCGGACATCAATGATACTGAAGATATGAATACTCCGACTTCGTCCAAGTTGAATTTGACTCCTACATAACTGCTACAGACTATTCGAAAGAATTCGAATACCGCCTGCTAGACGTAGATAACCGAATAGTTGTACCGATAGACACACAAATTCGAGTTCTAGTCACGGCCGCCGATGTGATCCACTCTTGAACGGTGCCAGCGCTAGGTGTCAAAGCCGATGCAATCCCTGGCCGTCTAAACCAGGTAAGATTCGTTGTATCACGGCCGGGCCTATTCTTCGGTCAATGTTCAGAAATCTGTGGTGCTAACCATAGATTTATGCCGATTGTAATCGAGTCTGTCTCTACTAACTCTTTCCTTTCATGAGTAATGGCTTCAAGAGAAGATTCACCCGATGGCTGATAAAAGTGTAGGTCTTTTAAACCTATCATGGTGCCTAAGTACCTCAGGTGGAAACATCAAAAAATTAGTTAAATAAATAACGTTAGCCTGTCGCGCTTAAGTTGTCTTATGGACATTTTTTTATGCCTCAAATAGGTCCAATACTATGATTAAATTTGTTTATTTTATTCTCGTTTAGATTGATATGTTTTATCGTATTGAATTACTTTATTTTATCTCCGCAGAAAGGTGTAGCCTCATCCAAGCAAGACCAAGAGAAAGAGAAAATTTGAAAATGATAAGAAGACTATTCTCCATCTTTGAACCGTCTTCGTCTATTTTTATGCTTCCTTTAAATTGAATATCTACTTTCATCGGTATCTTATTCTTGCCGATGATTTACTGGGCCTCACCTTCACGATGACTTGTTATCTGAAGGCAATCTATACAGACCCTTCATAAAGAACTAAAGTCCCTATTATCCCCCTCTCACACGGGAATTAGGCTCTTTATGGTCTCGCTGTTCTCTCTAATTCTGTTCAATAATTCTCTGGGCTTACTCCCGTACGTATTCACCAGATCCAGTCATATGGCCCTGACACTCTCTCTATCCCTACCGATCTGACTAACGTTGATGGTCTTTGGATGATTTAAACACACACAACATATATTTGCCCACTTAGTGCCGCAAGGGACACCGAGAGTCCTTATGCCATTTATAGTTTTAATTGAGTCGATTAGAAACCTTATTCGTCCGGCAACATTAGCAATTCGATTAGCTGCCAACATAACGGCCGGTCATCTCGTTTTAACTCTCTTAAGTCAATCGGGTCCTAGAATCGTCTCGTCGACGCTTTTATCTATCCTAATTTTATCGCAAATTCTTTTACTAACTTTAGAGTCAGCCGTTGCAATTATCCAATCATATGTTTTCACCGTACTAAGAACTCTTTACACGGGGGAGATTAACTAATGTCATTAACTCACGGATTTCACCCTTACCATCTAGTAAACGAAAGACCATGGCCCCTAACAGGATCTATTAGGGCAATAATGTTAACTACGGGCCTTGTAAAGTGGTTTCACGAAGCCAGTATAAGCCTACTCCTTATAGGCCTGGTTAGAACTGTTTTAACAATAATCCAATGATGACGAGATGTAACGCGAGAAGCCACTTACCAAGGTCTCCATACATCAGTAGTCAGGAAAGGCCTACGATGGGGCATGATTTTATTCATTGTATCCGAAGTTCTTTTCTTCTTCTCTTTTTTTTGAGCATTTTTTCATAGAAGGCTTTCTCCAACTGTGGAAATTGGAACTTCTTGGCCGCCGATGGGGATCCAACCCTTTAACCCATTCCAAATCCCCCTCTTGAACACTACAATCCTAATCTCGTCAGGGGCGACAGTAACTTGAGCACATCACTCTATTACCGAATCCAAGCACTCAGAGGCTATCCAGAGTCTCTTTTTAACTATTATCCTAGGTTTTTACTTTACTTGTCTCCAGGTTCTAGAATACTTCGAAGCAACATTCACCATCGCCGATTCAGTATACGGATCTACCTTTTTTGTAGCCACTGGTTTCCATGGACTTCACGTGATTATTGGAACAGCATTCTTATCCGTCTGTTTATACCGCCTGTACATGTGCCATTTTTCGTCTAAACACCACTTTGGGTTTGAAGCAGCAGCATGGTACTGACACTTCGTTGATGTAGTATGATTATTCCTCTATATTTGTATCTACTGATGGGGAGGATAAACTTTTTAGTATAGTTAAGTACCCTCGTCTTCCAAACGAGAAGTCTAGTTTTATTTAGAGAAGTTAATCTTTTTAATCTTATCAATCTCGTCTTTAACTGTCCTTATCTGTTCAATCTTAATGTTCGTTGCATCACTGGTTTCAAAAAAAACTATCTCTGACCGAGAGAAACTGTCTCCGTTCGAGTGTGGATTTGACCCCAAGGGGTCAGCTCGAATCCCCTTCTCTCTTCGGTTCTTCCTAATTGCGGTAATTTTCTTGATTTTTGATGTTGAAATTACTTTGCTACTGCCTCTTATCTCGATCATAGATCTATCCAACATTGTCTCATGATCCTGGACCGGACTTTTCTTCCTACTTGTTCTCCTATTTGGACTCTATCTAGAATGATATGCAGGTGCTCTCGAATGGTCAAACTAGGATTATAGTCAACTATGACATGTAACTTGCACTTACAAGGTGTTATGCTTTAACTAATCTTAGACCCAATTAGAAAGCGAAAAATTGCTCTTAGTTTCGACCTAAGCCTTGGTTTAATACACCTCTAATTAGTACGAACCACTTGGTAGAAGCCAAAAAGAGGCTTATCACTGTTAATGATAGAATTGAATTACTTTCCTACCAAGGAAGTATTTGAGGAATGGAAAGGACTTCTAATCTATTTCCAAAGCGGTTCAACTCCGTTTATACGTCTTTTTTATGGTGTAACTAAACACATTACATTTTCGATGTAAAGATGAAGACCTCTATTTCTTCTAAAAATGCACCCGCAGGTAAACTAACCTCGTTTGCAGCTTCAATGCAACATTCTAATGATTAAATTATACGAGTAATAAAGCAAGATCAATATAATAATTACCCAAACGAACAAAGTTTTGACTAAAACTTTGAAAGTCTTGTCTTGAGATATTTCGATATAGCCTGAGCCTGTTACGAAAGCACTATGACCACCCTGCCCGCCAAAGTATTCAAGCCAGCCCCCATCAAAACTTTTTTTAACCCTAGAACCTATACTAAGGGTGTTACTAGAAGTAAAAAACCCGGACAAGTGAGGTAAGAACCATATGGACCCGACAAAACTTGTCAACGAAAAAAAAGTAATGGACCTGAGATTATAATTAACTCTTATTAAATTCAGAGTATACCCAATCAGGCCACCCAAAATACTTACAGCAAGAGCCAAAATCTTTAGGGAAAACCTAAGACAAATTATATAATTGTCTCTAAATAGGAGCCAGGAAAGGAGAGCTCCCATTGAAACCGCACCAACACTTAGTATTACCCTTGGGTTGGTTATAACCGAAGATGAGTCACTGATTGAAATAAAAGAACTTAATACCGGCTCCCCTCTAATGATATAATAAACGAGGCGAAAAGTATAACACACGGTTAACCCTGTTGCTATTACATACAACAAAAAAGAAATCACGTTAATATTACTTATGAAAGCTACCTCCAAAATTAAGTCCTTAGAATAAAAACCCGACATAAAAGGCATACCGCACAATGCCATATTCGATAATATCATAAGAGAAGACGTTAAAGGCATAGTAGTGGCTAAGCCCCCCATATGTCGAATATCTTGACATTCTTTTATGTTATGGATAATCATGCCAGCGCACATAAATAACAAAGCTTTAAACAAAGCATGAGTCAAGAGGTGAAAAAAAGCTAAATCAGGCATCCCAAGAGACAGAATACTCATTATAACCCCCAATTGGCTTAAAGTTGACAAAGCAATGATCTTCTTTAAATCGTACTCAAAATTAGCACCTAAACCGGCCATAAATATTGTCAAACAAGAAATAATAAGCAAGAAAGAAGAAACAGAAGAACCTATTAAAGCAGGCCTGAATCGAATTAACAAGTACACTCCCGCCGTTACCAACGTAGAAGAATGAACCAAAGCCGACACGGGAGTCGGCGCGGCCATCGCCGCAGGCAGCCACGCCGAGAACGGAATCTGGGCACTCTTAGTTATAGCGGCCGTAACAATTAAAGTTGAGATTAAAAACATAGATTCCCTCCCAATTTCTCCAGAATAGACCATGAAGTTCCAGCCCCCGAATTTGGCCATCAAACCAATCCTAATTAAAACAGCTACATCACCAATTCGATTCGATAAAACAGTTAATATGCCTGAATTGGCTGATTTCTCATTATGATAATAGATAACCAGGCAATAAGAAACCAACCCGAGACCGTCCCACCCTAATAAAATTCTAATAAGATTTGGACTGACAATCATAATAGCCATAGAAGAGACGAACAGAAGCACCAAATACATAAACCGATCGAAGTTCTTATCGTCACGCATATATTCACCCCTATAGAACATAATCATAGAAGAAATGAAAAAGACAAATCTACAAAATAGTATGGAGATTCAATCGAAAATAACGGTCATTACTAAGGGGCAACCATTTAAAAAACAAAACTCCCACTCAATTAAAAAAATTTTATTAAAAAAGAGAAGTGATAAAGAACACACACCAAGACAAACTGAAGAAACTCCTAAAAATAGAGCCCTTCTTAGACTCATGGATACCTTAAAGATCATGATTTGAGGTAAGTCCATTCTACATATTCAGCTCCACAAACTGACGTTTTACTTAAACTACTCAAATAAGGTATAAAAATTAAAGAACCTACCTTAACAATCATAAGATTCAAAGGAAGCCAATGCAGCAACAACACTAAAAATTCACGAATTTTACCTGGACTGCAAGAAAATAATAACCTATAAAACAGCCCATGCTGTCTAATTCTATACATGTAAATAGTATAACTAGCACTCAAAAATAGAAGAATCGCCATCCCAAAAATAGAAAGCTTTCTTCAACCAACTAAACTCGACAAAATTTGAATTTCTCCAGCGAAGTTCAAAGTTGGAGGGGCGCCTATATTCCCAATTCTTAGTAAAAATCACCATAGGCCTATCCTGGGTATGATTCTCAATAACCCCTTACCGATTAGCATTCTACGTCTTCCAATTCGCTCATAAACTATGTTTGCCAAACAAAACAAACCAGATGAACAAAGACCGTGACCTACCATAACTACCAAAGAGCCTCTCATACCTCACCACCTTGAAGTTATTAACCCCCCAAGAACTAACCCTATATGCGCTACAGAAGAATAAGCAATTAAAGACTTAATGTCCACCTCACGCAAACATATCAGACTTACCATTACCCCCCCCGTAATACCTAAACTAACTCACAGCCACACAAATCTCTTATTTACGGCCGAAAAGATAGATAAAATACGGATAATTCCATACCCACCAAGTTTTAAAAGGACACCCGCAAGAATTATGGAACCGGCCACCGGAGCCTCCACATGAGCCTTAGGTAACCAAATATGGAATAAATAAAGGGGAAGTTTTACCAAAAATGCAAACAAAGAAGAGAAATACCATAAGACAGAGACAAAGCTCATCTGATCTACTTTATAAGGCATTCCAATGATAAGACTCCCTCCCGCCTGATACAAAGAAAACAGACAAACTAATAAAGGCAAAGAAGCAAACAAAGTATAAAATAATATATATAAACCAGCCTGAACTCGTTCGGGCTGATACCCCCAACCTAAGACCAAAATAAGAGTTGGAATCAAACTACTCTCGAACCTTAAATAGAAAAAGAGGTAGTTTAAGGAAGAAAAAGTTAGAAATAAACACAGCAATAAGGAGATATTCACAAGGACGAAAGCCGATCTAAAATTACCTGTTTTATCGATCTTTTGGCTTGAACAAATTATTAGCGCTACAATCCACACACTAAGTAAAATCAAAGCATAACTTAAATAATCCATTCCCATCATGTAACCTAAATCGTTTAAAAAAAAATCATGCCCGCATTTAAGGCAAATCAAAAACCTTAACACAAATAAGAAAAAGTAAATCAACTCCCACCTCCCAGCAAACGTTATCAGAAAAACAGTCGGAATCAAGAACTTTAACATTGCAGGAAACTGAAACTATTAAAATAATCATTCCCGTGAGTGCGGACAATAGAGACTAAAATAGACAACCCTAATGCGCCTTCACAGGCAACTATAGCCAAAAAAAACAAAACAAAATAGAGCTCCCCACTCAAACTAGACAACCTATAAACCAAAACACAAAACACCCCCAGCATAACAAACTCAAGACCTAACAAAACATTCAAGAGATGCTTCCGTTTCGAACTAAACACCCTCAATCCACAAAACACTACGACAAAGGGAACTAATCAAAATAAAAATTTTAAAATTACCATTAGTTTTGATAGTTTAAGTGAAAACTTCGGTCTTGTAAACCGAAATTGAAATATGTATTTCTCAACACATCAGGAAAAAAGCACACACCCTATCTTTAATCCCCAAAATTAATATTTTTATTATAAACTATTTCCTGTTATCACTATATTCCTTGTCCCATTTATCCTATCCCTGTCAATTGTATTCACACGTTTAACGCATCCACTATCAGCAGGAATTATACTTCTTATCCAAACCACACTTATCTCTATCTCATCGGGGATAATTTCATCATCTTTCTGATTCTCCTACATTCTATTCTTAATTTTCCTAGGAGGAATACTAGTTCTATTTATTTACGTTGCCTCCCTAGCATCGAACGAATCATTTGAACTATCAATTACACTAGCTCTTCTCGTTATCATGAGCTCTACAATCATCTCAACTGCTGTTTTACTCCTTGACCCCTTACTCTCAATCCAAAGAGTATCAATGGAACATTCTTTCTTGTCAGCTAAAAACGTTCCCGATATATTCTCTATTTCAACACATTTTATCTACAACTTCCCAACTATGTCGCTAACTATAATTGTTATCTTATACCTCTTATTCACCTTAATCGTAGTAGTTGAAATAACTTCAGTCTTTTCGGGACCGCTGCGCCTATCAAAATAAATGACAACACCGATTCGGAAAACGCACCCTCTATTCAAAATCATAAACGGAGCCTTAGTTGATATGCCAATTCCAACAAACATTTCAACCCTATGAAATTTTGGATCCTTACTAGGGCTTTGCCTTATCGTCCAAATCTCCACAGGGATCTTTCTAGCAATACATTATACAGCAGACATTAACCTAGCTTTTTCAAGTGTAGCTCACATCTGCCGAGATGTCAATTACGGATGATTTCTCCGAACGCTCCATGCTAACGGAGCTTCATTCTTTTTCATCTGCCTTTATATCCACGTTGGACGAGGAATTTACTACGGATCCTACTTATTTACAGAAGTCTGAATAGTGGGAGTTTTAGTTCTTTTTGCAACTATGGCCACTGCCTTCTTGGGCTACGTCCTGCCATGGGGACAAATATCATTCTGGGGAGCCACTGTTATTACTAATCTGTTCTCAGCTATCCCCTTCATCGGCACAGATCTTGTACAATGAATTTGAGGGGGATTCTCGGTCGGAAACGCAACGTTAACCCGGTTTTTTACTCTACATTTTTTACTACCATTCGTAGTTTTAGCGTTATCCTCAGTCCACATTGTTTTCTTACACCAATCAGGGTCTGGAAATCCCCTGGGGATTTCCAGACAGCCAGATAAGGTTCCATTTCACCCTTACTTCTCATTCAAAGACCTAGTAGGATTCGTAGTTATATTAATGCTTCTAGTTATAATTACTTTACTAAACCCCTATCTACTGGGAGACCCAGATAACTTTATCCCAGCAAACCCGATATCCACGCCTGCCCATATTCAGCCTGAATGATACTTTTTATTTGCTTACGCTATCTTGCGATCTATCCCCAACAAGCTAGGAGGTGTAATCGCCCTAGTTGCATCAGTATCTATTCTAGTTGTTCTGCCCGCAACCTATTGCTCGAAATTCCGAAGATTAGCTTTCTACCCCGCAAACCAATTTATATTCTGATCCCTAGTTTCTATCCTAGTCTTACTAACATGGATTGGGGCTCGTCCAGTAGAAGACCCTTATATCCTAACAGGACAAATCCTAACAGGACTTTATTTCTCATATTTCATCTTTAACCCGATGACTATCTTCTTGTGAGATTACTTATTAGATTGACTAATTAGTTTATGAAAAACCAGCGTTTTGAAAACGCTTAAAAAGAGATTTTACTCTTATTAGTCGCTTAATCGTAATATACCATATTAATTACAAAGCTATACCAAAAACAAAGAAAAGCATAAAGACTTAACCCCTATAAAAAAAATCAAATAGTTTAGAGACACCGGCAAAAACCTCTTCCAAGCTAAATACATAAGCTTATCGTAACGGAAGCGCGGAAGTGTGCCACGCACTCACACAAAAACAAAAGCCATACCAACTAACTTAAAGTAAAATAAAACCCTAAACAAGCCGCCACCCAAAAATATCAAACCAAAGAGCATCCTTATAAAAAGAATTCTTCTATACTCTGATATGAAAATTAGAGCGAACCCGCCTCCTCTATATTCGGTGTTAAACCCAGAAACCAATTCAGATTCCCCTTCTGCAAAATCAAACGGCGTACGGTTAGTCTCAGCTAAACATGAAGCCAATCAGACAGCTGCTAAAGGCAAAGAAATCCATAAAAATCAAACCTTTTCCTGATAAAGTCTGAAAAGTTCCAAATTAAAACCCCCAATTAGAAATAAAAAACTCAACAGGATTAGAGCTAACCTGACCTCGTAAGAAATAGTCTGAGCTACGGCTCGCAAACTACCTAGAAGAGAATACTTCCTATTAGAAGACCACCCTGCCCTCATAACAGGATAAACTCCTAACCTAAGACAACACAAAAAAAATAAAGTCCCCATATTAAAATTCATCATTCCAAGCTCATAAGGCATAACACATCATCCAATTAATGAAATAGCTAAACTGAATACAGGAGACACATAATATACAAAAAAGTTAGATAATGTAGGTGGGGTCTGTTCTTTTCTAAACAATTTGACGGCATCAGAAAAGGGCTGCAAAACGCCCATATATCCAACAATATTAGGGCCCTTACGAATTTGCATATAACCCAACACTTTCCGCTCCAACAACGTCACAAAAGCCACCCTGACCAAAACACAAATAATCAAAATAAGATACTTCAAAATGGATACAATAAAAATCACCAGTTTGCACACTAATACCATACACCTGCAAACATATTACCTATAGACCAAAAATTCTATATTATCAGATCCTAAATCTAACGCATATCTTCTGCCAAAGTAACATTAAACAACCCAAAATTATTTCAGCTCCTTGATCCTTTCGTACTAAAAGAGCCAATTTATAAATAGGAGATAGAAACCGACCTGGCTCACGCCGGTCTGAACTCAAATCATGTAAAGATTTAAAGGTCGAACAGACCTCCTCTTATAGCGGCTACACCATAAAGGTTCTTTAATTCAACATCGAGGTCGCAAACCCTTCTTTCGATATGAACTCTCAAGAAAGATTACGCTGTTATCCCTAAAGTAACTTAGTCTGTGATCTCCAAAAGAGGATCTTTTAAACTAACCATAATAAAAACAATTAATATGAAAACCAAAGCAGTTACTTATTATACTTCTGTCGCCCCAACAAAACAATTTAAACCTTAGATTTAGATCCATAACTACTTTCTAATAACTAAAGCCCTAATTGTAAAGATTTATAGGGTCTTATCGTCCCCCTATTCCATTTAAGCCTTTTCACTTAAATGTGAATTTCAAATTTTATAGCAGAGACAGACAATTTCTTGTGCAGCCGTTTATACCAGTCCTCAATTAAAGGACAAATGATTATGCTACCTTAGCACGGTCATGCTACCGCGGCCGTTAAATTCAATTATCACTGGGCAGGCTAGACTTTACATAAAATTCATAAAGACATGTTTTTGATAAACAGGCAGAAATCTTTTTTGCCGAGTTCCTTTACTATACCACTCATCATCCTACAAAAAATATAATTTACTCCAAAACACTCCTCAACACTGAGAATTATTATACTAATAAAATCATTACTCCTGAACAATTTAAGTTTACGGGCAAAGTTTTGTAACTTAAGATAAGGGGCCATAAAAATTTTTTATCAAAAAAAAATCTTAGTTAAAACACTTTACTAATATGGCTACTTCTGAGCCTAATTGGGCTACTTTTATTCCTAACATAATCACACCCATATCAAAATCCTAACTAGAAGCTTTTCCCTCCAGCCATTAAACTAAATCAATATAACATCTAATTTAGTCTAAATTAAATTTACTTCCAAAACAACCAGATATCAGAAGACCCGACTGACATTTCACCACTAAAAACCTATTGTAAACTCATTTTCTACTGAGACATCCATAAATTTTTAGCTATTCTTCTTTCGGGAATCTTAGACTACCTAATAAATTTTAATTTTCCCTGATACAAAAGGTACGGACCTCCACGTCTCCTTTAAATCAATTAAATTTTCATAATTATTTCAGTTTTCCCTCACGGTACTTTTAAACTAAAGTCTTATGAATCCTTTTTCTTTGCATACTAAAAAATATCTAATTCAAAAAATATTTTTCTTATTGAACTCTCTCATCAGACATAAACCTATAGACATACATCCATTTAAAACAAATCGATTTGCACGAATATCTTTTCAACGTAAGTGAAACGCTTAACTATAAAGCTTTGCTTTACTTCTAGGTGCACTTTCCAGTACACCTACTATGTTACGACTTATCTCATCTAATTTAATGAAAGCGACGGGCAATATGTACACACTTTAGAGCTATTATCATTTTAGCTTATTAAATCCAAAATTTACAATTAAATCCATCTTCATATGTTAACCTTCCCAACATATTCGGCCTCTTAAGAAATATTGTAACCCATTCATACTCACTCATCAGCAGCACCTTGATCTAATATATTTGATTTTACTCAATCACGATAATCCATATACAAAAGATTATCTGACAATGAAGGTATACTAGCGCAACAAGAGTAAGAAAGATTCTACGTGGTTTATCGTTTATACAACAGGTTCCTCTAACTAGACTAAAGTACCGCCAGGTTCTTTGAATTTCAAACGTATTAATTATAAATACTCCAGCCACAAATTTAATCTTATTAGTGTAACAGGGTATCTAATCCTGGTCCATACCTAAAATTCCTCGGCTTCAACCTTAGCTCATTTTCATTAGCCCTTAATAATTATCCCGATACTCAAATTTCACCCCTTATCGGCTCAAGCACTTAATAAATAAAGCTTCTCGTCTAACCAGTGGCTTATAATTTTTCACTAGATCCCCAAGTCTAACCGCGGATGCTGGCACAAGTTTTAACCTGATCTAAATGGCCTTTACTTAATCCAACCTGAGTTGATTGTTAAATTTTTAGTACTGCTTTTCTTTTTTCGTAGTCGGGAACTAAACTTCAAATCTCACGCCCATTTCAAATGAACATTTCTGACACTATAACCACTAACATTTGCATATACTATTCAAGCCAACTAGCAAAAAACATAGCAAGAATCAAACTATGGTACAAAGCGAACATTAACCCTATTACTATATCGAAAAATTAATATTAATTTGTGCTAATTTAAGAAAACCAAAACTAAATTGTAAACTTTAAGCAAATAAAAAGGTTTTTTTTAAAAAAAACAACTTATAGAATTTCTTACCAAGCCTATCGAACATCCAAAAATTAAGAGCCTTTCCACTATACTTCCCCTATCGAGTTTACCTCTAAGTACCAAAAATTCTTTCTATATATACATTTAATCAAAATGTAATTAGACCGTTTACAATATATCTAATAACTAATATAACACACAACAAAAAAATATATGGGCCACCTAAGGCATATCTGAATGTAAGTTATGATATATGCTAAAAATCTATTACAAACCTAACGTGTAAAATTCAGACTTATAAAGAGTTCTCCAAAAGCTGCTATATTGGAGACAGAATTAGCCGACTCCTCTCCTATGCCCTTCCCGGAAGTCGAAGGAGTCGGCTGATTCTGTCCACATATCTCCCACAAAGCCTTTATAAGAGTTTAAGGTACATATACGCATATTCTAGTATACAAATTAGCTCTCTCTTTAACTTAAATTAAATGTATATATAAATTAAAACTTTTTATCTCAAATAAAGGTATACTATTTTTAACCCCCCTCCCCCCAATCCTGTCCAAAATTTAACCTTCTAGCACTCAAATCAATTAGATCTTGTTCCCAAGCTTTTGTTTAGGCCCCCCACTGTATTTATTTCTTAAATTAATACGATTCGTTTTTTTGTATAATAAAAGAAGCTTTTACCTAAATCTAGGACCTTGATAATAATATGATGCCTGATAAAAAGGTTTGCTTTGATAGAGCAAGTAATGTAATTTAATAATACTCATATTACAAATAATGGACTCGCACCAATTCCAAGAATATCAAAAATTCCCGTGCTCTCTACACCAACTTGTACTCAACAACTATCAAAAAGATAAGCTAATTTAAGCTAATGGGCTCATACCCCATCTATGTGAGTAAATCTCTCTCTTTTTAATGCTAGTTACTTCACGACAGGTTTTGTTTTTTTGCACTTTAATCTCCGGGACCCTTTTGGCGATAACTTCAAACTCTTGATTCTTAGCGTGAATCGGGTTAGAATTGAATCTGATATCCTTCATCCCCCTAATTACGACTAGAAAGACGGAACTTTCATGCGAGGCAGCCCTAAAATATTTTCTTATCCAGGCGGTTGGATCAGCCTTAATTATTTTCTCGGCACCTTTACTTGTCAGCTCAGAAATATTTTATTCTAGGCTTCTATTAGCGCTTCTAATAAAGTTAGGCGCAGCTCCTTTTCATTTCTGGTTACCTGCTATTGTTGACGGGATAAATTGAATTCAACTAATTTTTCTTATGACGGCCCAGAAAGCTGCTCCTATGTTCCTGATCGCCCTCATCCCAAATTCTAGATTTTTCTCCCAGATTATCATCGTATCGGCGCTTCTGTCCTGCCTTGTTGGCTCAATTGGGGGGTTAAACCAGACCTCTCTTCGCAAAATCCTGGCATTCTCATCAATTAACCACATCGGTTGAATACTTACTACAATCACAATGAGAGAATCTTCATGACTTATTTATTTCATTTTTTATTCAATTATTTCTTCTTCAATTTGCCTTCTATTCAACAACCAGCAATTATTTAGGCTCTCACAACTTATCGTAGATAAAACTTCGCTACCCTATACCAACCTTCTGAACTCTTTTTCATTACTTTCCCTAGGGGGACTACCTCCCTTTACAGGATTCATCCCGAAATGAATCGTCATTGAATCCTTAACATCAAAAAACATAATAATCCCCCTCTTGATCCTCATTATTTCTTCTCTAATCACCTTATATTTTTATCTCCGCCTGTCAATGAGGTATTTGTTGCTTTCATCTATAAAAAACAAAATAACACCTAAGATGACAATCAGCTTCTCGTCGCTAACCCCTACATTCATCACTATCAATTTTTTCTTATTACTCATGCCATCTATATTTATTTTAGTTTAAGATTTTAAGTTATTGAAACTATCGCCCTTCAAAGGCGAAAATAAAAGATAGACTTTTAAATCTTAAGCTTGAATACTGTGTACATCTCCATATTTGCAATATGGTATTCTTAATTAAACTACCAAGCCCTGATAAGAAAGATTTTATCTTGTTAATAGATTTACAATCTATCGCTTATTTTCTCGGCCATCTTACC